CACCAATGGAAACCATAAATTTCATACACAATAGAGGGATAGGGATATGATAGATTTTTTTATTTTTAGATAGTGAATGGAGTTTGTTTTTCCATTCTATCCTATTCATCGGTATTGATCATGGATACTGGAAAAATTGTTTTCTTTCTTTTGGGCTAGCTCATGATCTGAACGAGTCGCACATACACCCTAGTACATGTTCCTCGACGCTGAGGGCATCCCCCAAGAGCGGGGGATTTCGTGACATTTCGGATTGGCTGTCTTGTATTTCTAATAAGTTGTTTAATAGTTGGCATGTTGAATCATATCCATAATATGATGGGCTGGTTTAGATCGATCCTAACCAGATGATTATGAATTACTTCTAGTTAATATTCTATTAAATAAGTTTTTATAGATAGAATATTAAACTTGGTAAAATAAAAAGATAAAATCTCAAATCACGGAGTTGGGCGAAATCCATGCTATTTTCATGCAACCGCTACAAGATCAACAATTCCATAAGCTTGGGCTTCTGTTGCTGACATAAAAACATCTCTTTCCATGTCTTCGGATACAACCCATAAAGGTTTACCCGTTCTTTGTACATAAACCCTTGTGAGGGTTTCACGCAGTTTCAGCAGTTCTTCCGCTTCCAGGATAAATTCTCCCGTTTGTGCCTCATAAAAAGAACTAGCAGGTTGATGGATCATTACCCTGATGATATAACATAATAAAAGGTTCCTCTATCTCGCATGATGAAAGGAAGAGAAAAGAAAGAAAGATAAAGAATAACAAGCAAAAAAAAGATAGAATTGAACAACCGTACAGGCATCTTTTGTGCGTTGCATACGGCTCTACAATCAAATTGACCCTTACCTTCCATCAAAGACAGAGAAAAATAGGATCTATCAGACCCATATCGGTAAATGATCAAATTACCACCCTTCCTTTCCAAGGAGTTTAAAAATACTATGATGGCTCCGTTGCTTTATATATTTATGATTTTTTTTGTCTGTGATTCAGCAATCCCAAAGTTTCTTTTTGAGCCGATCAAATAAAATAAGGAAAAAATAATCTTATTTTATTTTTTATTTTCGCACTCTTTCATAACATATGTTAAAAGTCCTCTAGTGTGAAAACAAAAAAGTTTGTGACGCTGAACTGGACTCCCGATAGATAAGATAAAATCGGAAATACCTTTAATCTCATACTACTCTTTCGATACATAATCTAATGTTTTGCAAAAACAATAAAAAACTTTCTCATATCGAATTCAAAGTGCCATGCTATTATTACTTAATATTCATATTTCATATGGCGAAGGCATAGTCTTTTTTTTTTCTCTCAAATAAAAACCTCATTGGCGCCAAGCGTGAGGGAATGCTAGACGTTTGGTAATTTCTCCTCCGACTAGGATAAAAGATCCCATTGAAGCGGCTAATCCCATGCATATTGTATGTACATCTGGTCGCACAAATTGCATAGTATCATAAATAGCTACTCCGGGTATTACCCATCCGCCAGGAGAGTTTATAAACAAATACAGATCTTTGGTATCATCCTCGATACTGAGATATACCATAAGACCAATAAGCTGATTCGATATTTCACTATCAACCTCTTGGCCTAAAAAAAGTAATCTTTCTCGATAAAGTCGGTTGATTAGGGTAAAGTTGTATCCCTTAGGAACCGTACATGCATCTTTTGACGCATACGGTTCAAAAAAAAATTGCGAAAAAAAAAAAACGAATCAATGTGTAGATTCCAGTCCTCTTTCTTTTTTCATAGCAGGTTTCTAACGAAAGGACTTTTTCTTCGATTTTTCAATAAAGACGAGTTTTGACTCCTTTCCTTATAATAAAAAAAAAGAATTCACTAAACTTATCGAATTAACTTCTCATTGATGTATTGTTTCATCGAGATCCAATCCAAATCACGATGTAATTTTCTTGTTCTTGAATGGGCCTCGTTAATCTTTTTAGGTTTATGCTCTACTCCGGGTAAAGATCCGCCCGATTTCGATTTGCACATATAGGACAAATGCTCTCATTACCATTTCTTTTTGTTATGACTTTCTTTTTTTTTTCAATTCATTTCATGCCTTCCGCCAAATATTTGATGTATTCATCCATTCGATTGATTAACATTGATTAATTGAGACCGCTTCTCTTTCCAAACGGGATCTCTTTACAAATAGGAATTATTTATGATACAAGTAGTAATCATAGATATATTACCAATTGGGTTTTTCTAAACGGAGCCTGGATACTTCATTTTATTAGCCCAACCAACCCAACCATAAATCATTCTAATTGATAATAGTAATCTGAATCCCCCCAAAAAATGGATTTGATTTAATAGTACCTCACGCTCCAAATTTTTGATGATTCAATTAATCTTTCTTGGGCGAAACCGAGGATATCTCGATCGGGGGAGATAACGGGGAAATCCCATATGACCCAATATTTCTGACAAGTCGCGCTATACGTCAACCCAAGATGCATCTTCCTCTCCAGGA